ATCAGCGATCCTTGGAGAAGGGGGAAGAAGTCTTTTCAATATTTCTGGATTTTAAGGAGACTATAATTATATAATTATAATATAATATTATAATTATATAATTATAATATTATGTAAATGTAAAAAAAAAAAAAAACGAACAAAGAGGGAAAAGCCGGCTATCGGAATCGAACCGATGACCATCGCATTACAAATGCGATGCTCTAACCTCTGAGCTAAGCGGGCTCACATAAAAGAAATTATGCAGTGCATAGGACTTTAGTAAACTACTAGAATTTTAGCTTAGTCTTAACTATTGCATATTAATATATATATGAATACTAATATGTGTATAGTAATACGTAACATATTATTCGAATATATTATAGATAAAATAATAAATTAAATATCTATAATATATAAATATGGTATTGGTATATAATTTTCAATTTCAATTAAATATAATAATATAAATATATTAGAATGTATATTCTAGTGGATTAACTCGATTATACCTGGGTGGCCCTAAAGAAAAGATAAGGATCCAATTCAGATTATATATAATTCCTCTGGTTTCATTCGGAAAGGTAGGGGATAAGTCGAAAAAAAGAATCGATCCTTCGAGTATTCCAAACCCCAACGTAAAAATTCGAGTAAGAGAGGTATATATATGTGGTATATATCCATCCATATTGAATTGCGGATACATCAATGATAGAATCATTTTGATTGGACTAAATACAAATACAGGTCTTCTGATATATGAAAGAAAATACGTACAGGTCTTCTGATATATGAAAGAAAATACGCAGGAAATCAAACAAATAGGAGGGGCCCTAGACACTTTTATATAGAAATGCATATCATATCTATTAAACGTAAACGGCTCGAAAATAAATGAACGAAAGAAGGGATCCCAACGAGATCCTAGTCTCAAAAAAAAAAAGATAGAAGAGAGGGGATATGGCGAAATTGGTAGACGCTACGGACTTGATTGGGTTGAGCCTTAATTATGGAAACATACTAAGTGATAACTTTCAAATTCAGAGAAACCCTGGAATTAAAAATGGGCAATCCTGAGCCAAATCCTGGTTTCAGAAAACAAAAAAGGGGTTCAGAAAGCAAGAATACAAAAAGAAAAGGATAGGTGCAGAGACTCAATGGAAGCTGTTCTAACGAATAGAGTTGACTGCTTTGATCGAGGAATGAATCCTTCTATTTTTCATTTTAAAACTCCCGAAAGGATGAACCCATATACGTACATAATACGTAATAAAATACCAAAGATTAATCCGAATCTTTATTTTTTATTTTCTATATATATGTTATATGCAAAATTGAAGAATTCTTGTGAATCGACTCCAAGTTTAAGTAAGAATCGAATACTCGCTGATCAAATCAGTCACTCCATAGTCTGATAGATCTTTCTTTTAAAGAACTAACTAATTGGACGAGAATAAAGATAGAGTCCCATTATACATGTCAATATCAATACCGGCAAAAATGAAATTTATAGTAAGAGGAAAATCCGTCGACTTTTGAAATCGTGAGGGTTCAAGTCCCTCTATCCCCAATAAAAAGTTCGCTTTACCCCCCTAACTATACTATATTATCGAACTTTTTATTTTTTTTATCTTATCCCCTTCTTTTCCGCGGTTCCACATTAGTTATGTTTCTCATCCATTCTACTCTTTCACAAATGGATCGTGAGAGAACCTTTTCTCTCTTATCACAAGCCTTGTGATATATGTGCAAATCAACATCCATGAGAAAGGAATCCCCATTTGAATCATTCACGGTCCATATAATTATTTTGAGTTAAACTGCATTTACAAAGTATTCTGACTATACAAGACCAATAAATTCCAGGGCTGGGGTAAGGCTTTGTAATGCTTTTTTAATCTATTTAAGTGACTAACATATACCCCCCCAGCCCTCTGTATGGGGTTGGCGGGAAGGGTCGGGATAGCTCAGTTGGTAGAGCAGAGGACTGAAAATCCTCGTGTCACCAGTTCAAATCTGGTTCCTGGCATGCGGTTATGGATACTGAATATCAATTAATCGACATGGATCGGTATACATATCCGTTACTAGTCTAGATCATGATACATACTTATCGTTTGTGTATCTAAAAATATACCTTTTTGAAAGTTAAGCCTTTTAGTCGGTTTAACATTTTTAAGTCTATAGGAATAGAAAGAACCGTGGGAATATACAAGATCCAAATAAAGTATAAAAAAGAAAAACGTAATCCGGCCTTTTTTTATTTCATATTCTATTTCTTCACTCCCCTGCGCGGCCCTCTAGAGTCCATATAAGCAATGTACGCGGTACAAAGTTCATGTTGCAGAACTCTTTTTTTTTTCATTTTATCAGCCCGGCTCATCCGAAATAAATATATTCCAAATTCAAATTTGGGAATATCAACGAAACCCCAATTTTCTTTATTTATTTAATTTCGCACATACATAATACGAATGAGAGTCCAACGACTCTGTTTGATCTAGAACAGAATGTAAAA